GCTAGCGTAGCTTAATTAAAGCATGACACTGAAGATGTTAAGATGAGCCCTAGAAAGCTCCGCGGGCACAAAGGTTTGGTCCTGACTTTACCATCAACTTTAGCTAAACTTACACATGCAAGTATCCGCACCCCTGTGAGAATGCCCTACAGTTCCCTGCCTGGGAACAAGGAGCCGGTATCAGGCACACTTAATTTAAGCCCATGACACCTTGCTTAGCCACACCCTCAAGGGAACTCAGCAGTGATAGACATTAAGCCATAAGTGAAAACTTGACTTAGTCAAAGCTAAGAGGGTCGGTAAAACTCGTGCCAGCCACCGCGGTTATACGAGAGACCCAAGTTGTTAGACACCGGCGTAAAGAGTGGTTAAGATAAATTAAACACTAAAGTCGAATACCTTCAGAGCTGTTATACGCACCCGAAGGCAAGAAGTTCAATCACGAAAGTGACTTTACACCATCTGAATCCACGAAAGCTATGACACAAACTGGGATTAGATACCCCACTATGCTTAGCCCTAAACATCGACAGTAAACTACACCTGCTGTCCGCCCGGGAACTACGAGCATCAGCTTGAAACCCAAAGGACTTGGCGGTGCTTTAGATCCACCTAGAGGAGCCTGTTCTAGAACCGATAACCCCCGTTCAACCTCACCCTTCCTTGTTTTTCCCGCCTATATACCACCGTCGTCAGCTTACCCTGTGAAGGCCTTATAGTAAGCAAAATTGGCACAGCCCAAAACGTCAGGTCGAGGTGTAGCGTATGGAAGGGGAAGAAATGGGCTACATTCCCTAACGCAGGGAATACGGACGATGCACTGAAACGTACATCCGAAGGAGGATTTAGCAGTAAGTAGGAAATAGAGTGTTCCACTGAAATCGGCCCTGAAGCGCGCACACACCGCCCGTCACTCTCCCCGAGCTTACAAACTCAAATAACTAAAACCCTATAATTGCAAAGGGGAGGCAAGTCGTAACATGGTAAGTGTACCGGAAGGTGCGCTTGGAAAAATCAGAGTATAGCTAAGACAGAAAAGCATCTCCCTTACACCGAGAAGTCATCCGTGCAAATCGGATTACCCTGACGCCCAATAGCTAGCCCTCCCCAACAAAAACAACAAATCCCCATTAATAACCCCAAATACACCAACAATTAAATTAAACAAACCATTTTTCCCCCTAAGTATAGGCGATAGAAAAGGGACCACGGAGCAATAGAGAAAGTACCGCAAGGGAATGCTGAAAGAGAAGTGAAATAATCCAGTAAAGCCCAAAAAAGCAGAGATTTCAACTCGTACCTTTTGCATCATGATTTAGCCAGAAAAATCCAAGCAAAGAGCACTTTAGTTTGGCTCCCCGAAACTAAGTGAGCTACTCCAAGGCAGCCTATTAATAGGGCAAACCCGTCTCTGTGGCAAAAGAGTGGGAAGAACTTTGAGTAGAGGTGACAGACCTACCGAACCTAGTTATAGCTGGTTGCCTGAGAAATGGATAGAAGTTCAGCCTCCCGGCTTCTTTCTTCACCCTCCGTCTTAACCCCATTTTGACACCTAAAGAAACCGAGAGAGTTAATCAAAGGGGGTACAGCCCCTTTGATACAAGACACAACTTTCCCAGGAGGGTAAAGATCATAATAAATTTAAAGGTAAAATGTTCTGGTGGGCCTAAAAGCAGCCATCCCTATAGAAAGCGTTAAAGCTCAGACATATCACCTACCCCTCCCCATCCTGATAATTTAATCTTAACCCCCTAATTATACCAGGCCATCCTATGCCAACATAGGAGTGACCATGCTAATATGAGTAATAAGAGAGCATCACCTCTCTCCCTGCACACGTGTAAATCGGAACGGACCCCCCACCGAACCTTAACGGCCCCAAACAAAGAGGGTACTGAACAACAGACCAAACAACCAGAAAAACATCCAATGAAAAACCGTTAACCCCACACTGGTGTGCCCATAAGGAAAGACTAAAAGAAAGAGAAGGAACTCGGCAAACACATGAAGCCTCGCCTGTTTACCAAAAACATCGCCTCTTGCAAAACTAATGAATAAGAGGTCCCGCCTGCCCTGTGACTATAAGTTTAACGGCCGCGGTATTTTGACCGTGCGAAGGTAGCGCAATCACTTGTCTTTTAAATGGAGACCTGTATGAATGGCATAACGAGGGCTTAGCTGTCTCCTCTTTCAAGTCAATGAAATTGATCTCCCCGTGCAGAAGCGGGGATATTCACATAAGACGAGAAGACCCTATGGAGCTTTAGACACCAAAGCAGATCATGTTAAACACCCCTAAACAAAGGACCAAACCAGATGAAACCTGCCCTAATGTCTTTGGTTGGGGCGACCGCGGGGAAACACAAAACCCCCACGTGGAATGGGAATACCCCTCCTACAACTGAGAGCTTCCGCTCTAATGAACAGAATTTCTGACCAATAAGATCCGGCAACGCCGATCAACGGACCGAGTTACCCTAGGGATAACAGCGCAATCCCCTTTTAGAGCCCATATCGACAAGGGGGTTTACGACCTCGATGTTGGATCAGGACATCCTAATGGTGCAGCCGCTATTAAGGGTTCGTTTGTTCAACGATTAAAGTCCTACGTGATCTGAGTTCAGACCGGAGTAATCCAGGTCAGTTTCTATCTATGACATGATCTTTTCTAGTACGAAAGGACCGAAAAGAAGAGGCCCATGCTCAAGGTACGCCTCACCCCCACCTAATGAAGACAACTAAAATAGGCAAAAGGGCATAACCCCCCGCCTGAGAAAATGGCATGTTAAGGTGGCAGAGCCCGGCTAATGCAAAAGACCTAAGCCCTTTCCACAGAGGTTCAAGTCCTCTCCTTAACTATGATTTCAACACTCATCACCCATATTATTAACCCCTTGACCTTTATCGTGCCTGTTCTACTAGCTGTTGCCTTCCTGACCTTACTTGAACGAAAAGTGCTTGGCTATATGCAACTGCGAAAAGGTCCAAACATTGTAGGACCTTACGGCCTGCTGCAGCCCATTGCCGACGGAGTAAAACTGTTCATTAAAGAACCTGTGCGGCCCTCAACTTCTTCCCCAGTCCTATTTCTCCTGACCCCTATATTAGCCCTCACACTCGCCCTGACCCTATGAGCCCCTATACCTCTCCCATACCCAGTAATTGACCTAAACCTAGGTATTTTATTTATCCTCGCCCTATCCAGCCTAGCAGTCTACTCTATTTTAGGATCAGGCTGAGCATCCAACTCAAAATATGCCCTCATTGGCGCCCTACGTGCCGTAGCCCAAACCATCTCCTATGAAGTTAGCCTGGGACTAATCCTTCTAAACGCCATTATCTTCACTGGAGGATTTACACTACAAACCTTTAACGTCGCCCAGGAAAGCGTCTGATTGATTTTACCAGCCTGGCCTCTAGCCGCAATGTGGTATATTTCAACTTTGGCGGAGACCAACCGTGCCCCCTTTGATCTCACTGAAGGTGAATCAGAGCTAGTATCAGGCTTCAATGTAGAATATGCAGGGGGCCCCTTTGCCCTCTTCTTCTTAGCAGAATACGCCAACATCTTACTAATGAATACACTTTCCGCCACCCTCTTCCTAGGAGCCGCACACATCCCAACAATCCCAGAGCTAACCGCAGTTAACCTAATAACTAAAGCAGCTCTACTTTCAATTGTGTTTCTCTGAGTCCGAGCCTCATACCCACGATTCCGATACGACCAGCTTATACACCTTATCTGAAAAAACTTTCTCCCCCTTACGCTGGCCCTAGTTATTTGACACCTGGCCCTCCCCATCGCGTTTGCAGGGCTGCCCCCTCAGCTGTAACCCCAGGAGCTGTGCCTGAAGTAAAGGGCCACTTTGATAGAGTGAATTATGGGGGTTAAAGTCCCCCCAACTCCTTAGAAAGAAGGGGTTCGAACCCTACCTGGAGAGATCAAAACTCTCAGTGCTTCCACTACACCACTTCCTAGTAAAGTCAGCTAATTAAGCTTTTGGGCCCATACCCCAAACATGTTGGTTAAACTCCTTCCTTTACTAATGAACCCGTACATCTTAGCCACCCTGCTATTCGGACTAGGCCTAGGAACCACAATTACATTTGCAAGTTCACACTGACTACTAGCATGAATAGGACTTGAAATAAATACCCTCGCTATTATTCCCCTAATAGCCCAACACCATCACCCACGGGCAGTAGAAGCCACCACAAAATACTTCCTCGCCCAAGCAACAGCAGCTGCCATATTACTCTTTGCAAGCACCACTAATGCCTGACTCACAGGACAATGGGATATTCAACAAATATCACATCCACTTCCCATCACAATAATTACCATCGCTCTCGCCCTAAAAGTTGGGCTTGCTCCCCTACATTCGTGACTGCCTGAAGTACTCCAAGGCCTAGATCTTACCACAGGACTTATCCTGTCCACCTGACAAAAACTTGCCCCCTTCGCCCTACTCCTTCAAATTCAACCAACCAACTCAACCATTTTGATTGCCCTAGGACTTGCATCAACCCTCGTTGGAGGATGAGGAGGACTAAACCAAACCCAGCTACGAAAGATTCTAGCTTACTCTTCAATTGCCCATCTCGGCTGAATAGTACTAGTCCTTCAATTTTCCCCCTCCCTCACCTTCTTAACCCTCCTCACGTACTTTGTCATGACATTCTCAACATTCCTTGTATTTAAACTAAACAAATCAACCAACATTAATGCACTAGCCGCCTCCTGGACAAAAGCCCCGGTCCTCACCTCCCTCACACCTCTCGTACTCCTATCCCTAGGCGGCCTCCCCCCACTAACAGGCTTTATGCCAAAATGACTTATCCTGCAAGAATTAACCAAACAAGACCTCGCCCCTACAGCCACATTAGCCGCACTAACCGCCCTCCTAAGCCTCTACTTCTATCTGCGACTTTCATACGCAATGACCCTAACCATATCCCCCAATAATCTGACCGGCACAACCCCCTGACGTCTTCCCTCGTCCCAGCTTACACTACCCGTTGCCGTTGCCACCATGGCCACAATCTCCCTCCTACCCCTCACCCCGGCCACGATTGCATTACTGACCCTTTAAGAGACTTAGGATAACATCTAGACCAAGGGCCTTCAAAGCCCTCAGCGGGAGTGAGAATCTCCCAGTCCCTGTAAGACTTGCGGGACATTACCCCACATCTCCTGCATGCAAAACAGACACTTTAATTAAGCTAAAGCCTTACTAGATAGGCAGGCCTCGATCCTACAAACTCTTAGTTAACAGCTAAGCGCTCAAACCAGCGAGCATCCATCTACCTTTCCCCCGCCTAATAGGAAGACTAAAGGCGGGGGAAAGCCCCGGTAGGCGACTAGCCTACTTCTTCAGATTTGCAATCTAATATGTTAAACACCTCAGGGCTTGGTAAGAAGAGGACTCAAACCTCTGTTTATGGGGCTACAATCCACCGCTTAAAAACTCAGCCATCCTACCTGTGGCAATCACACGTTGATTTTTCTCGACTAATCACAAAGACATCGGCACCCTCTATCTAGTATTTGGTGCTTGAGCCGGAATAGTAGGCACAGCCCTAAGCCTGCTCATTCGAGCAGAGCTTAGCCAACCAGGCGCCCTTCTCGGGGACGACCAGATTTATAATGTAATTGTTACGGCACATGCATTTGTAATAATTTTCTTTATAGTAATGCCAATTATGATTGGAGGGTTTGGAAACTGACTTATTCCCCTAATGATTGGAGCTCCCGATATGGCATTCCCTCGAATAAATAATATGAGCTTTTGACTTCTCCCTCCCTCTTTCCTCCTACTCCTTGCTTCCTCCGGAGTAGAAGCTGGTGCCGGCACTGGATGAACAGTTTATCCCCCACTAGCCGGAAATTTAGCACATGCAGGAGCATCTGTTGACTTAACCATCTTCTCCCTGCATCTAGCAGGGGTTTCCTCAATCCTTGGGGCCATCAACTTCATTACAACCATCATTAATATGAAACCCCCAGCCATCTCCCAATACCAGACACCTCTATTTGTCTGAGCCGTACTAATTACTGCTGTTCTACTTCTCCTCTCTCTTCCAGTACTTGCTGCAGGAATTACGATGCTCCTAACAGACCGAAATCTAAATACTACATTCTTTGACCCAGCAGGAGGGGGAGACCCAATTCTCTACCAACATCTCTTCTGATTCTTTGGCCACCCAGAAGTTTATATTCTTATTCTTCCAGGGTTCGGTATGATTTCACACATTGTTGCCTACTACTCTGGTAAAAAAGAACCTTTCGGTTACATGGGTATAGTATGAGCTATGATGGCAATTGGCCTTCTAGGCTTCATTGTATGAGCTCATCACATGTTTACAGTAGGAATGGACGTAGACACTCGTGCCTACTTTACATCTGCTACTATGATTATCGCAATTCCCACTGGCGTAAAAGTTTTTAGCTGATTAGCAACCCTTCACGGAGGCTCAATCAAATGAGAAACACCCCTGCTATGAGCCCTTGGCTTCATCTTCCTCTTTACAGTAGGAGGCTTAACAGGCATCGTCTTAGCCAACTCGTCCCTAGACATTGTTCTGCATGATACATACTACGTAGTAGCCCACTTCCACTATGTCCTATCGATAGGAGCCGTATTTGCCATTGTTGCCGCCTTTGTACACTGATTCCCCCTATTCTCAGGCTACACCCTTCACAGCACTTGAACGAAAATCCACTTCGGGATTATGTTTGTAGGGGTCAACCTGACCTTCTTCCCCCAACACTTCCTTGGCCTAGCTGGAATGCCTCGACGGTACTCTGACTACCCGGATGCCTACACTCTGTGAAACACAGTCTCCTCTATTGGCTCCCTAATTTCTCTCGTAGCAGTAATTATGTTCTTATTTATTATCTGAGAAGCATTTGCTGCAAAACGTGAAGTCCTTTCAGTGGAACTCACCACAACCAATGTGGAATGACTGCACGGCTGCCCTCCCCCTTACCACACATTCGAGGAGCCTGCATTTGTTCAAGTTCAATCAAACTAACCGAGAAAGGGAGGAATTGAACCCCCATGGGTTGGTTTCAAGCCAACCACATAACCACTCTGTCACTTTCTTCATAAGACACTAGTAAAACGTTATAACACTGCCTTGTCAAGGCAGAATTGTGGGTTAAACCCCCGCGTGTCTTGAGCAAATAATGGCACATCCCTCACAACTAGGATTTCAAGACGCAGCTTCACCTGTTATAGAAGAACTTCTTCATTTCCATGACCACGCCTTAATGATCGTTTTCCTAATTAGTACACTAGTACTTTACATTATTGTGGCCATAGTCTCCACCAAACTTACCAATAAATATATCCTGGATTCCCAAGAAATTGAAATTATCTGAACCGTACTACCAGCAGTTATTCTTATTCTAATTGCCCTACCTTCTCTTCGCATCCTCTACCTTATGGACGAAATCAACGACCCCCACCTCACAATCAAAGCCATAGGTCACCAATGATACTGAAGTTATGAATACACCGACTACGAAGACCTCGGGTTTGACTCTTATATGATCCCCACACAAGATCTTACCCCTGGCCAATTCCGCCTCCTAGAAGCTGACCATCGAATAGTAATTCCAGTCGAATCTCCAATCCGAGTCCTAGTCTCTGCTGAAGACGTACTTCACTCCTGAGCAGTCCCAGCTCTAGGTGTAAAAATAGACGCAGTTCCTGGACGCCTAAATCAAACAGCCTTTATTGCATCCCGACCCGGAGTCTTCTATGGACAATGCTCTGAAATCTGCGGAGCCAACCATAGCTTCATGCCCATTGTAGTCGAAGCGGTCCCTCTGGAACACTTTGAAAATTGATCATCCCTAATACTTGAAGACGCTTCGCTAAGAAGCTAAATAGGGCCCTAGCGTTAGCCTTTTAAGCTAAAGACTGGTGACTCCCGACCACCCTTAGTGACATGCCTCAACTCAATCCCGCACCTTGATTTGCCATTCTAGTCTTCTCCTGACTAGTTTTCCTAACAATCCTCCCTCCAAAAGTTATAGCCCACACCTTCCCAAATGAACCAACCCCTCAAAGCACGCAAAAACCCAAAACAGAGCCCTGAACCTGACCATGACATTAAGCTTTTTCGACCAGTTTATGAGCCCCTCGTATCTAGGTATCCCCCTAATAGCCCTTGCCCTCAGCCTCCCCTGAATTCTCTTCCCAACACCTTCCGCCCGGTGATTAAACAACCGAATGTTAACACTCCAAAGTTGATTCATTAACCGGTTTACTCAACAGCTTCTTCTACCACTCAACCCCGGAGGTCACAAATGGGCCCTTATCTTAACATCACTTATACTATTCCTCATTACCCTTAATATGCTAGGACTCCTTCCCTACACCTTCACCCCTACCACACAACTCTCTCTTAATATGGGCCTTGCAGTCCCCCTTTGACTAGCAACAGTCATTATTGGAATGCGAAACCAACCGACAATTGCTTTAGGACATCTTCTACCAGAAGGAACACCCACTCTTCTAATTCCAGTACTCATTATTATCGAGACAATTAGCCTATTCATTCGTCCCTTAGCCCTTGGAGTACGGCTGACAGCCAACCTTACCGCCGGCCACCTCCTAATTCAACTAATCGCCACAGCCGCGTTCGTACTTCTACCCTTAATGCCTACTGTAGCCATTCTTACAGCAGCGTTACTGTTCCTATTAACTCTTTTAGAAGTTGCCGTGGCAATGATTCAAGCCTACGTCTTTGTTCTACTACTAAGCCTCTACCTACAAGAGAACGTCTAATGGCCCACCAAGCACACGCATACCACATAGTTGACCCCAGCCCCTGACCACTAACAGGCGCAGTTGCCGCCCTATTAATAACATCAGGTCTCGCAATTTGATTCCACTTCCACTCCACCACACTAATAACCCTTGGATTAGCACTTCTTCTCCTTACAATATACCAATGATGACGAGACATCGTACGAGAAGGCACTTTCCAAGGACACCATACGCCTCCCGTCCAAAAAGGACTTCGATATGGTATAATCCTCTTCATTACCTCAGAAGTTTTCTTCTTTCTAGGATTTTTCTGAGCCTTCTATCACGCAAGCCTAGCCCCCACACCTGAGTTAGGAGGCTGCTGACCCCCTACGGGCATTACCCCTCTAGACCCATTTGAAGTTCCACTACTCAACACCGCCGTCTTACTTGCCTCAGGGGTAACAGTCACCTGAGCCCACCACAGCATTATGGAAGGCGAGCGGAAACAGGCAATCCAATCCCTATTTCTAACAATCCTCCTTGGCTTTTACTTCACCTTTCTCCAAGGCATGGAATACTATGAAGCCCCCTTCACAATTGCAGACGGGGTCTATGGCTCTACCTTCTTTGTAGCAACCGGCTTCCACGGACTACACGTCATTATTGGTTCAACATTTTTAGCCATCTGCCTACTCCGTCAAGTTCAATACCATTTTACATCCGAACATCACTTCGGCTTCGAAGCAGCTGCCTGATACTGACACTTCGTAGACGTTGTTTGACTATTCCTATACATCTCCATCTACTGATGAGGCTCATAATCTTTCTAGTACTAAAGTTAGTATTAGTGACTTCCAATCACCAGGTCTTGGTTAAAATCCAAGGAAAGATAATGAATTTAGTCACAACAATCATTACCATCGCCATTGTGCTCTCCGTTATCCTAGCCATTGTCTCCTTCTGACTCCCTCAAATATCTCCAGATCACGAGAAGCTCTCCCCCTACGAATGCGGCTTCGACCCACTTGGCACAGCCCGGCTACCCTTCTCCCTCCGATTTTTCCTCGTCGCCATTCTCTTCCTCCTCTTTGACCTAGAAATCGCCCTTCTTCTCCCACTCCCCTGAGGAGACCAATTATCCTCCCCACTACTTACCTTCCTTTGAGCCTCAGCCGTCCTTGTCCTTCTTACCTTGGGCCTAATTTATGAATGACTCCAAGGCGGCTTAGAGTGGGCCGAATAGGCAATTAGTTTAAGAAAAACCTTTGATTTCGGCTCAAAAACTTGTGGTTAAAGTCCACAATCGCCTAATGACCCCCGTTCACTTCACCTTTTCGTCAGCCTTTATACTAGGGTTAACAGGCCTAGCATTCCATCGAACCCACCTTCTCTCCGCCCTATTATGTTTAGAAGGAATAATACTTTCTCTATTTATTGCCCTCTCTCTATGGACCCTACAACTGAATACTACTAGCTTCTCAGCTTCCCCCATGCTTCTACTGGCATTTTCAGCTTGTGAAGCAAGCGCAGGCCTTGCTCTACTAGTAGCCACTGCCCGCACCCACGGGACCGACCGCCTACAAAGCCTAAACCTCCTACAATGCTAAAAATCCTTATCCCAACCCTAATGCTTGTTCCAACAGCCTGAATGACCCCCGCCAAATGACTGTGACCAACAACCCTTATGCACAGCCTAGTAATTGCACTAGCCAGCCTTACCTGACTAAAAAATTTGTCAGAAACAGGATGATCCTCCCTCAACCCTTATATAGCAACAGACCCCCTCTCCACTCCTCTTCTAGTCCTCACCTGCTGACTATTACCCCTAATAATTCTTGCCAGCCAAAACCACACAAACCTTGAACCAATTAACCGGCAACGAATATACATTACACTCCTCACATCCCTGCAAATTTTCCTAATCATGGCTTTCGGTGCTACAGAAATCATTATGTTTTATGTCATGTTTGAAGCCACCCTTATTCCGACCCTAATTCTCATCACCCGGTGAGGAAACCAAACAGAACGACTTAACGCAGGTACCTACTTCTTATTCTACACCCTGGCAGGCTCACTACCCCTTCTCGTCGCACTGCTCCTCCTCCAAAATAGCACCGGGACCCTCTCCCTTCTAACCCTTCAATACTCCAGCCCTGTCCACCTTATTACCTACGCAGACAAACTATGATGAGCAGCCTGTCTACTAGCCTTCCTGGTAAAAATACCACTCTACGGTGTCCACCTTTGGCTTCCTAAAGCACATGTTGAAGCCCCAGTTGCAGGCTCCATAATTCTTGCCGCTGTACTTCTAAAACTAGGGGGATACGGGATGATGCGAATACTAGTCATGCTAGAACCACTTACCAAAGAACTAAGCTACCCATTTATTATCTTTGCCCTCTGAGGAGTAATTATGACAGGCTCTATCTGCTTGCGCCAAACAGACCTAAAATCCCTCATTGCTTATTCCTCGGTAAGTCACATGGGCCTCGTAGTAGGGGGCATTCTTATTCAAACACCCTGAGGCTTTACCGGGGCCCTTATCCTCATAATTGCACATGGCCTGACGTCCTCTGCCTTATTCTGCCTGGCAAACACTAACTATGAACGTACACACAGTCGAACCATGGTCCTAGCACGAGGCCTACAAATAGCACTTCCATTAATAACGACATGATGATTCATCGCCAGCCTCGCCAACCTGGCTCTACCACCCCTACCAAATCTTATAGGCGAACTAATAATTATTACATCACTATTTAACTGATCCTGATGGACCCTCGCCCTAACAGGGGCCGGGACCCTAATCACCGCAGGCTACTCGCTCTACATGTTTCTCATGACCCAACGAGGCCCACTTCCAGCCCATATCATTGCCCTAGACCCCTCCCACTCTCGAGAACATCTATTAATGGCCCTACACCTTCTTCCCTTAATCCTACTGATTCTCAAGCCCGAATTAATTTGAGGATGGGCCGCCTGTAGATATAGTTTAACAAAAACGTTAGATTGTGATTCTAAAAACAGAGGTTAAAATCCCCTTATCCACCGAGAGAGGCTCGCTAGCAACGAAGACTGCTAATCTTCGCCACCTTGGTTGAACCCCTGGGCTCACTCGAACCGCTCCTAAAGGATAACAGCTCATCCGTTGGTCTTAGGAACCAAAAACTCTTGGTGCAAATCCAAGTAGCAGCTATGCACCCCACTTCACTTATAATGACGTCGAGCTTGATCATTATCTTCACACTCTTAGCATATCCGGTACTCACAACCCTAAACCCCCGCCCCCGAGAAGCCGACTGAGCCCTCTCTCAAGTCAAAACAGCAGTCAAACTAGCCTTCTTCGTCAGCCTCCTCCCTCTATTCCTATTTCTTAATGAAGGCGCAGAGGCAATTATTACCAACTGAAACTGAATAAACACAATAACCTTTGACGTAAATATTAGCTTCAAATTTGACCACTATTCAATTATCTTCACCCCAATTGCCCTATATGTCACCTGATCAATCCTTGAATTTGCATCATGATACATACACGCAGACCCCTTCATAAACCGATTTTTTAAATACCTTCTTGTCTTCCTCATCGCTATAATTATTCTAGTGACAGCAAACAACATATTCCAAATCTTTATCGGCTGAGAAGGTGTAGGAATCATATCATTTCTCCTCATCGGCTGATGATACGGACGAGCGGACGCAAACACTGCAGCCCTCCAAGCAGTCCTATACAACCGAGTTGGAGACATCGGACTGATCTTCGCCATAGCATGAATGGCAACAAACCTCAACTCATGAGAAATGCAACAAATATTTGCAGCCTCTAAAAACTTCGACCTTACCTTCCCCCTCTTGGGACTAATCGTTGCCGCCACTGGTAAATCAGCCCAGTTTGGACTACACCCGTGACTTCCCTCTGCTATAGAGGGTCCTACACCGGTCTCTGCCCTACTGCATTCTAGCACAATGGTCGTTGCAGGTATTTTTCTCCTGGTGCGAATAAGCCCCCTAATAGAAAACAACCAAACCGCTTTGACCACCTGCCTATGCCTGGGAGCCCTAACCACACTATTTACCGCCACTTGTGCCCTCACCCAAAATGACATCAAAAAAATTGTTGCCTTCTCTACATCAAGCCAACTGGGCCTGATGATAGTAACTATTGGACTTAATCAACCCCAACTTGCATTCCTCCATATCTGCACCCACGCTTTCTTCAAAGCAATGCTCTTCCTGTGCTCCGGCTCAATCATTCACAGCCTAAACGACGAGCAAGACATCCGCAAAATAGGAGGAATACACCACCTCACCCCTTTCACATCTTCCTGCTTTACCATTGGTAGCTTAGCCCTCACAGGCACCCCCTTCCTAGCAGGATTCTTCTCCAAAGATGCCATCATTGAAGCACTAAACACATCTCACCTTAACGCCTGAGCCCTTACCCTGACCCTCCTAGCCACCTCTTTTACAGCTATCTATAGTCTCCGTGTTGTTTTCTTCGTATCTATGGGCCACCCTCGATTTAACTCACTATCCCCTATCAACGAGAACAATCCAGCAGTCATTAACCCCATCAAACGTCTCGCCTGAGGAAGTATCATTGCCGGCCTATTAATCACCTCAAACATCATTCCCCTAAAAACACCCGTAATATCCATGCCCCCTCTACTAAAACTGGCTGCCTTAACTGTTACCATTCTTGGCCTACTTCTAGCCCTAGAGCTAGCCTCCCTGACAAGCAAACAATACAAACCCACTCCCCAACTAGCCGCCCACCACTTCTCCAACATGCTAGGCTTCTTCCCAGCAGTGATTCACCGCCTCACACCAAAACTAAACCTCACCCTTGGCCAAATAATTGCCAGCCAAATAATTGACCAAACCTGACTAGAAAAAACAGGCCCAAAAGCCGTAGCTTCCTCTAACATACCCCTAATCACAACGGCAAGCAATGCCCAGCAAGGAATAATCAAAACCTACCTCACCTTTTTCCTCCTAACACTTGCCCTTGCAACACTTGTATTCGTACTTTAAACCGCCCGAAGTGTACCTCGACTCAACCCCCGCGTTAATTCTAACACAACAAACAGAGTAAGAAGGAGAACTCACGCACTAATAACTAACATCCCCCCTCCCAACGAATACATCAATGCAACCCCTCCAGTATCCCCTCGGAGCACAGAAAACTCACCGAGCTCGTCCACGGACACTCAAGAAGACTCATATCATCCGCCTCAGAATAAGCCAGAAACTAAGGCCACTCCCACCACGTACATTAATATGTACACCGCAACAGACCGGCTTCCCAGACTCTCAGGATACGGTTCAGCAGCAAGCGCTGCCGAATACGCAAATACAACCAACATCCCTCCTAAATAAATTAAAAACAAAACTAAAGATAAAAAAGAGCCCCCGTGGCCAACTAATACACCACACCCTAGCCCCGCTACTACTACCAGCCCCAAAGCAGCGAAATAAGGAGAAGGATTAGAAGCAACTGCGACTAAACCTAGTACTAAACCAAATAAAAATAAAGACATAATATAAGTCATAATTCCTGCCAGGATTCTAACCAGGACTAATGGCTTGAAAAACCACCGTTGTTATTCAACTACAAGAACCCTAATGGCAAGCCTTCGCAAAACCCACCCCCTACTAAAAATTGCTAATAACGCATTAGTTGACCTCCCAGCCCCCTCCAATATTTCAGTTTGATGAAACTTCGGCTCCCTTCTAGGTCTCTGCTTAATTATTCAAATTCTTACAGGACTATTTCTCGCCATACATTATACCTCTGACATCGCCACAGCCTTCTCATCCGTAGCACACATCTGCCGAGACGTAAATTACGGATGACTTATCCGAAACATGCACGCCAACGGAGCATCCTTTTTCTTCATCTGCATCTACCTCCACATCGGCCGAGGACTATACTACGGCTCATATCTTTACAAAGAGACATGAAACATTGGAGTCGTACTCCTCCTCCTAGTAATGATAACTGCCTTCGTAGGCTACGTACTTCCCTGAGGACAAATGTCATTCTGAGGAGCTACTGTCATTACTAACCTTCTCTCCGCTGTCCCCTATGTCGGGAATACGCTAGTCCAATGAATCTGAGGCGGCTTCTCAGTAGATAACGCCACCCTCACCCGATTCTTTGCCTTCCACTTCCTATTCCCCTTTGTCATCGCAGCCGCGACTATAATCCACCTTCTCTTCCTACATGAAACAGGATCAAACAATCCCCTAGGCCTCAACTCAGACGTAGACAAAATTTCATTCCACCCCTACTTCTCATACAAAGACCTCCTAGGATTCGCAGCTGTCCTCATTGCACTCACCTCCCTAGCACTATTCTCCCCCAATCTTCTCGGAGACCCCGACAACTTCACCCCTGCCAACCCCCTTGTAACCCCGCCACACATTAAACCTGAGTGATACTTCTTGTTTGCATACGCCATTCTCCGTTCAATTCCAAACAAACTAGGAGGGGTCCTAGCGCTTCTTGCTTCTATCCTAGTACTTATAGTTGTACCTATTCTCCACACATCAAAACAACGAGGCCTAACATTCCGGCCCGTGACCCAATTCTTATTCTGAACACTCATTGCAAACGTCGCCATTCTAACCTGAATCGGGGGCATGCCTGTTGAACACCCATTCATTATTATTGGTCAAATCGCCTCCCTCTTGTACTTCTTCCTATTCCTAGTTATTACCCCACTAGCAGGATGACTAGAAAACAAGGCTCTCGGATGACTTTGCACTAGTAGCTCAGCTTCAGAGCGCCGGTCTTGTAAACCGGACGTCAGGGGTTAAAATCCCCTCTACTGCTCAAAAAGAAGGGATTCTAACCCCTACCACTAACTCCCAAAGCTAGTATTCTTAATTAAACTACTTTTTGGTAATGTACATATATGTATTAACACCATGATATTATATTAACCATATCAATAGTATTCAAGTACATAACTGTTTTATAACCATTAATAGGGTTATACCATTCATATGTCAAAATGATCACTAAGGGTTTCATAAACCAAACCTGAAATATCCAACACTTCTATTAAGTCAAGGATGGGCGAAACTTAAAGACCTAACACAATATTCATAAGTTTAGATATACGAGGATCAACATCCCGCACTCTTAAAATTCTTAATGTAGTAAGAACCGACCATCAGTTGATTTCTTAATGATCACGGTTCTTGAAGGTGAGGTGCAATGACTGTGGGGGTTTCACTTAGTGAACTATTCCTGGCATTTGGTTCCTACTTCAGGGCCATTGATTGATATTACTCCCCACACTTTCATCGACGCTTACATAAGTTAATGGTGGAGTACATCTCTGGGACACCCACCATGCCGGGCGTTCTTTCCAGCGGGTGGCTGGTTCTCTTTTTTGGTTTCCTTTCACTTGACATTTCAGAGTGCACACGGTAATAGTTGACAAGGTTGAACATTTCCTTGCGCGCGAGGAAATAGTATTCATGGTGGAATGATTTTCTATAAAGAATTGCATATGAGGATATCAAGAGCATAAATTAATAATATTACTCGGAGAATATCTAAGATGCCCCCTGGGGTTTTTGCGCGTAAAACCCCCCTACCCCCCTATACTCCTGAGATCACTAATACTCCTGAAAACCCCCCGTAAACAGGAAAACCCCTAGTAGTATATTTTAAAGCCCAAAGTGTATCTATTTACACTATTTAAATAATGCACATGC